TTTATTATTATTATTAATATTATAATAAAAAAAATTAAGAATGGTTTAATATATATATATATATATATATTAAATATTTAATATATTAATATTTAAATATTAATAAATTTAAATTTTAAATTTATTAATATAATTATATATATATTAAATTAAATTTAATAATTATTAATTTTAATAATAATTTATTTATTTAAATGAATTTTAATTGATTTATCATTAATATTAATTTTTAATATTAATATTATTAAGGAAAAGAAAAAAAGATTATATAAAATTTAATAATTAAAATTAAATTTTATATATAAAAAAAAAAAAAAAAAACTATGTTAAAAATAATACTATTAGATAAATTTTTTATGGTTTAAAAATTTTATTTAAAATTTATTTTACATATAAATTTTAGTGTTAAATTTTTATTATTTTAATAATAATAATATAATTTTAATAGTAATTAATATTAAAAATTTAAGAAATTAAGATTTAGTAATATTTTAATTAATAACAAATTTTGTGCCAGCAGTTGCGGTTAAACAAAAATTAAATTGAAATTTATTAGTAATTAATTAATAATTAAATTATATTAATAAAATATTAAATTATTAAGTGAAATTTTAATTTAATTAAAATTAATTTTAAAATTATAATTTAATAAATTTTATTATAAACTAGGATTAGATACCCTATTATTAAAAATTTAAATTAATAATACTAAAATAGTATATAATTATTTATTGAAACTTAAATAATTTGGCGGTATTTTAGTTCATTTAGAGGAATCTGTTTAATAATTGATATTCCACGAATAAATTTACTTAATTTAAAATTTTGTATATCGTTGTTAAAAAAATATTTTTAAATAATATTAATATTTAAAAATTTAAAATTAAAATTAAATCAGATCAAGATGCAGATTATAATTAAGAATATAATGGATTACAATAAATTTATTTATATTAATATTAAATTGAAAAATTTAATTGAGAGTGGATTTAAATGTAATTTTATTTAATTTATTAAAATGATTAAAAATTAAAATATGTACATATTGCCCGTCGCTTTCATAAATAAATTGGAATAAGTCGTAACAAAGTAGGGGTACTGGAAAGTGTTCCTAGAAACAAATTAGAGCTTGAATAAGTATTTCATTTACATTGAAATGATATTAAAATAATTAATTAATTTGAGGGGAAAAATTAATAAATTTATAATTAATAAAAATAATTTTAATACAAAAATTGGGGGGTTTTAGTATTAATAAAGAAAAAATTATAAATTTTATAGTTAAATAGTATTGTAAAAGAAGATTGAAATATTTATGATAATGAATTTAATTTAAAGTAAATTTTATTTATTGTATCTTGTGTATCAGAGTTTATTAAATAAATTTTTAGTGAAATTATTTCTCGAATTTTAAAGAGATAATTAATTATTAAAGTTATTGTAGCATAAATATTTTAAATAATTAATTTGAAATGAAATGTTAATCGTTTTAAAAGATATCTAGTTTTTTTAGAAAAAAATTTAATTTTTTATTTTTTTTTTATAATTGGATTAATTAATTAATTAATTATAAAAAAATTAATATATTTTAAGGGATAAGCTTTAAATTAAATTTTTATAATTAAATAAAAATAAATTAAAATATTTAAAATTTATATTGTTTATAATTTTTAATTTATTATAAATTAATTTTAATTAAATTAAAATTTTATTGAATTTAATTTTTTATAAAAAAATTTTTTTTAATAAATTAAAAATAGTTATAATGATAAAATTAGTATTTAAATTATTAAATTAAAATAAAATTTAATTTAAATGAAATTAAGGAATTCGGCAAAAATTTATATTCACTTGTTTATCAAAAACATGTCTTTTTGTAAAATAATTTAAAGTCTAATCTGCCCACTGATTTAATATTAAAGGGCTGCAGTATATTGACTGTACAAAGGTAGCATAATCATTAGTCTCTTAATTGGTGACTTGTATGAAAGATTGGATGAAATATAGACTGTCTCAATTTTATAAAAATAAATTAATTTTTTGATTAAAAAGTCAAAATAATTTTAAAAGACGAGAAGACCCTATAGAGTTTAATAAATTTAATTGTTAAAGTTATTTATAATAAATAATAATTGAAATATTTAAATTTATTTTGTTGGGGTGATAGAAAAATAAAATTAACTTTTTTTTATATTTAACATAAATAAGTGAATTAATGATCCAAATTTATTTTGATTAAAAGAAAAAATTACCTTAGGGATAACAGCGTAATTTTTTTTTTTAGTTCAAATAAGAAAAAAAGTTTGCGACCTCGATGTTGGATTAAGATAAAATTTAAATGCAAAAGTTTAAAATTTTGATCTGTTCGATCATTAAAATCTTACATGATCTGAGTTCAAACCGGTGTGAGCCAGGTTGGTTTCTATCTTTAATAATGTAGAATATTTTAGTACGAAAGGAATAAATATTTAAATTAAATTTAGTTTAATGATTATTAGTAAATAAATATATAAAGTTAATATTAATTATAATATTAACTATTTTGGCAGAAAAATGTAATGGTTTTAGAAATCATAAATATATAATAAATTTATATAGATAGTAAATGATAATAATTGATTTATTTTTAATTTTTTTAGGATTATTAATTTTAGTTTTAGGGGTTTTAATTGGTGTGGCTTTTTTAACTTTATTAGAACGTAAAATTTTAGGTTATATTCAAATTCGAAAGGGTCCTAATAAAGTAGGTATATTAGGAATTTTACAACCTTTTTCAGATGCTATTAAATTATTTACTAAAGAACAAACTTATCCTAGATTTTCAAATTATTTATCTTATTATTTTTCTCCTGTAATTAGATTTATTTTATCTTTAATAATTTGAATAATAATTCCTTATTATTTTAATTTTATTAGATTTAATTTAGGTATTTTATTTTTTTTATGTTGTACTAGAATGGGGGTTTACACAGTTATGGTTGCTGGATGATCATCAAATTCAAATTATGCTTTATTAGGAGGTTTACGAGCTGTAGCTCAAACTATTTCTTATGAGGTAAGATTATCATTAATTTTAATATCAAGAATTGTTATAATTATAGATTTTAATATGTTAGTTTTATCGAATTATCAAAATTTAGTATGATTTTTTTTTTTAATGTTACCTTTAAGAATAAGATGATTTTCTTCTAGATTGGCTGAAACTAATCGAACACCCTTTGATTTTGCTGAGGGGGAAAGAGAATTAGTTTCTGGATTTAATATTGAATATAGAAGTGGGGGATTTGCTTTAATTTTTTTAGCTGAGTATTCTAGAATTTTATTTATAAGATTATTATTTGTTTTATTATATTTAGGGGGTTATAGATTAGATTTTTTTTTTTATTTAAAGTTAAGTTTAGTTTCTTTTATATTTATTTGAGTTCGAGGTACTTTACCTCGTTATCGTTATGATAAATTAATATATTTAGCTTGAAAAATTTATTTACCATTATCTTTAAATTTTATTATATTTTATTTAGGGGTAAAAATTTTTTTTTAATAAATTATTTTAGTATAAATTAATAGAATATAATATTCTTTCTTAAGTTTTCAAAACAAATGCTTTAATACAAGCTCATTAATTATTAGTTAATTAAAAATTAGTTTATCTCAATAAATTCTAATTAAGGGATTTATAATATAATAAGAAAAATATAAAATAGTTAATAGTTGTCCAGTAATAATATAAGGGTCTTCTACAGGTCGAGCTCCAATTCATGTTAATAAAATAATTGTTGTAACTATAATTCAGAATAAAATTTGATTAATAGGATAAAATTGAATTCCTTGAATTTTTTTAAAAAAAGTTATCGGTAAAATAATTAAAATTAAAATAGATAAAATTAATGCGATTACTCCTCCTAGTTTATTTGGAATTGATCGTAAAATAGCATATGCAAATAAAAAATATCATTCTGGTTGAATGTGAACTGGGGTTACTAATGGATTAGCTGGAATAAAATTATCAGGATCTCCAAGTAAGTATGGATTTGTTAAAGTTAAAATAATTAATAAAAATAAAATTATAATAAATCCGATTATATCTTTAAATGTAAAAAATGGATGGAAAGGGATTTTATCTAAATTTCTATTAATCCCTAAAGGGTTATTAGAACCTGTTTGATGAAGAAATAATAAATGAATTATGGTTATTATTAAAATAATAAAAGGTAAAATAAAATGAAAAGTGTAAAATCGTGTTAATGTAGCATTGTCAATAGCAAATCCCCCTCAAATTCAATTTACTAATGTTGTTCCTAAGTAGGGAATTGCTGAAAGAAGATTAGTAATTACAGTAGCCCCTCAAAAAGATATTTGCCCCCATGGTAAAACGTATCCTATAAAGGCTGTTGCTATTAATAAAAATAAAATAATAATTCCAATTATTCATGTATATTTAAAATTAAATGATTCATAATAAATTCCTCGTCCAATATGAATAAAAATACAAATAAAAAAAAAAGATGCTCCATTAGCATGTAATGTTCGAATTAATCAACCATAATTAACATTTCGGCAAATATAATTAACGCTATAGAATGCTAATTCAATATTAGCTGTATAATATATAGTTAAAAATAATCCTGTAATAATTTGAATTATTAAACATATAGCTAAAAGAGATCCGAAATTTCATAATGAGGAAATATTAGATGGAGTTGGTAAATCAATTAATGTTCTATTAATAATTTTAATAATTGGGTGAGTTTTTCGAATTGGCTTAAATATATTTATCATTAGTTAAATAGATGATCGTAAAGGCCCATAAAAAATATTTGTAATTTTTACAACAGCAATTAATGTGATAAATAAATAAATAATTATTATTATTATAATTAAAAATGTTTGGTTATTGTATAATTTTGTTAAATTAATTTTATTTTCATTATTAAAAAATAAAAATATATTAAAAAAATTATTTATTTCTAAGTTATTAATATTAAAATTTATTTTATAAAAATTATTAAATGAAAAAAATCTAATTATAATAAATATTATAATACAAATAAAAAAAAAAATTTTTATAAAAAATGAAATTTTAAAAATTTCATTTGAAGCAATTCTAGAAACATAAATAAATAACACTAATAAACCTCCTATAAAAGTTAAAAATAAAATATAAGAAAATCAGTATGTAGGTAATATTATTCCTGTAATGATACATGTTAATAAAGTTTGAATTAAAATTATTAATCCTATTGATAATGGGTGATGTATAAATAATATAATAGTAGAAAATATAATAATTAATAAAGATAAAAATATTATAATATCAAAGAATAGTTTATTAAAAATAATAATTTTGGAGATTATTGATAAAGAAAAATCTTTTTCTTTGAAGTTTTTAAAGAAAAATCTTATTTTTGGTTTACAAGACCAATGTTTTAAAATAAACTATAAAAACTAATGATAGTAAATATATGAATTTTAGTTATTGCTATTATATTTATTTTAGGGAATATAATTTTTGTTTCTAAACATAAACATTTATTAATTGTATTATTAAGTTTAGAATTTATTGTTTTAAGAATTTTTTTTTTTATAAGTTTTTTATTTAATTATATTAATTATGATATATATATATTAATAGTTTTTTTAGTTTTTTCTGTGTGTGAAGGGGCGTTAGGTTTATCTATTTTAGTTTCAATAATTCGTACTCATGGGAATGATTATTTTCAAAGTTTTAATTTATTGTAAATGATAAAATTTATTTTTTTTTTAATTTTTTTAATTCCTTTATGTTTTAATTTTAATATATATTGAATGGTTCAAATAATATTATTTTTATTAATATTTATGTTTTTAAATTTAATATTAAATATTGAAGTATATTGTAATTTAAGATATATATATTCTTGTGATTTACTGTCTTACGGGTTAATTATATTGAGAATTTGAATTTGTATTTTAATATTAATAGCGAGAGAAAATTTATATAAGCAAAATTATTATTTAAATTTTTTTTTATTTAATTTAATTTTTTTATTAATTATATTATTTTTAACTTTTAGAGTTATGAATTTATTTATGTTTTATTTATTTTTTGAGGCTAGATTAATTCCTACTTTAATATTAATTGTTGGTTGAGGATATCAACCTGAACGAATTCAAGCTGGTTTATATTTATTATTTTATACTTTATTTGTTTCTTTACCTTTATTATTAGGTATTTTTTATATTTTTAATGAAATAAATTATATTATAATTTATTTTTTAAAATTCTTTAGTTTTGATGTTTATTTATTATATTTTTCTATAGTAATGGCTTTTTTAGTTAAAATACCTATATATTTTGTTCATTTATGATTACCTAAAGCTCATGTTGAGGCTCCTGTTTCAGGTTCAATAATTTTAGCTGGAATTATATTAAAATTGGGAGGTTATGGGTTAATACGAGTAATAATTTTATTACAAATAATAGGATTAAAATTTAATATTATTTGAATTACTATTAGATTAGTGGGTGGATTTTATATTAGATTAAAATGTTTTTGTCAGGTAGATATTAAATCTTTAATTGCTTATTCTTCAGTTGCTCATATAAGAATAGTTATTGGTGGTATTATAACAATAAATTATTGAGGATTTATTGGTTCTTATATTTTAATAATTGGTCATGGTTTATGTTCTTCTGGGATATTTTGTTTAGCTAATATTAATTATGAACGATTACATAGACGAAGTTTGTATATTAATAAGGGTATAATAAGATTTATACCTTCTATAAGAATATGGTGATTTTTAATTATATCTTCAAATATAGCAGCACCTCCTTCTTTGAATTTAATAGGGGAAATTAGATTAATTAATAGATTAATAAGATGATCTTGGGTTTCTATATTTATATTAATATTAGTTTCTTTTTTTAGAGCTGGATATAGTTTATATTTATATTCATATGTTCAACATGGGAAGTATTATTCTGGAATTTATAGATTTTATATGGGAGTTTCTCGTGAGTATTTATTATTAATATTACATTGATTACCTTTAAATATTTTAGTTTTAAAGATTGATTATGTAATAATTTGAATTTAACTTAAATAATTTAATAAAAATATTGATTTGTGGTGTCAAAAATATGAATGAAATCATTTTAGGTTATTTGAAAAAATTCAATTTGTTTTATTAGATTTTTTTTTTTGTTTATATTAAGTATATTAAATTTTTTTTTAATAATTTATTTTTTAATAAATAATATGGTAATTTTTTTAGAGTGAGAGTTAATTACTTTTAATTCTATAAGAATTATTATAAGAATTTTATTAGATTGAATATCTTTATTATTTATAATATTTGTTTTATTAATTTCTTCTGTTGTTATTTATTATAGAAAAAGATATATAAGTTCTGAATTAAATTTAAATCGTTTTATTATTTTAGTTTTATTATTCGTGTTTTCTATAATTTTATTAATTATTAGCCCAAATATTATTAGAATTTTATTAGGTTGAGATGGGTTAGGATTAGTGTCATATTGTTTAGTAATTTATTATCAGAATATTAAGTCCTATAATGCAGGTATATTAACAGCTTTATCAAATCGAATTGGGGATGTTTTTATTTTAATAGTTATTTCTTGAATAATAAATTATGGGAGATGAAATTATTTATTTTATTTAGATTTTATAAAAAATGATTATATAATATTTATAGTTAGTAGAATAATTATTATTGCAGCTATAACTAAAAGTGCTCAGATTCCTTTTAGATCTTGATTACCTGCTGCTATAGCAGCTCCTACACCTGTTTCTGCTTTAGTTCATTCATCAACTTTAGTAACAGCAGGAGTTTATTTATTAATTCGGTTTAATATTTTATTAGTAGATATAATATTTATAAAATTTTTAATGGTTTTATCTGGATTAACAATATTTATAGCTGGAATTTCGGCAAATTATGAATTTGATTTGAAAAAAATTATTGCTTTATCAACTTTAAGACAATTAGGTTTAATAATAAGAATTTTAAGAATAGGATTACCTAATTTAGCTTTTTTTCATTTATTAAGTCATGCTATATTTAAAGCATTATTATTTATATGTGCAGGTGCAGTTATTCACATAATATTAGATATTCAAGATATTCGATTTATAGGGGGTATTAGTAATTTTATTCCTTTAACAACTTTATGTTTAAATATTTCTAATATAGCTTTATGTGGAATTCCCTTTTTAGCAGGATTTTATTCTAAGGATTTAATTTTAGAAATAGTTAGATTAAGAAATTTAAATTTTTTTATTTTTTTATTATACTATATTTCAACAGGTTTAACAATATTTTATAGATTTCGTTTAAGAATATATTTAATAATTAATGAATTTAATTTATTAAGAATTTATAATTTATATGATGAAGATTTTATTATATTAAAGAGAATATTTGTATTATTATTTATAAGAATTATTAGAGGTAGTTTTATAATATGAATGATTTTTCCTTATCCTTATATAATTTATTTACCATTTAATTTAAAAATATTAGTAATTTATGTAAGAATTTTAGGGATTATTATAGGTTATTTAATTAGTAATATAAATATTTATTCTATAAATAAATTTATTAATAGTTATGAATTGAGAAGATTTTTAGGGATAATATGATTTATACCTAGATTATCAACTTATGGTTTAAATTATTATTTTTTAAATATAGGTCAGAATTTATTAAAAAATATAGATATAGGTTGAAGAGAAATATATAGAGGTCAAGGTATTTATATAATTTTAAAAAAATATTCAATTTTTTATAATTTATTACAAATAAATAATTATAAAATTTATTTATTTAGATTTGTTTTATGAATATTAATATATTTTATTATATTAATTTTATTATAAATTTAAATAGCTTATAATTAGAGCATAATATTGAAGATATTAAGGAGATTAATTAAATCTTTAAATATATTTATAAAAAAATTTTTTTATTTTTACAATGAAAATGTAATGTTTTGTATAAACTATATAAATTAAGAAATATTAATGGAATTAAACCACTAAAAATTAAGTTAGCAGCTTAATTTTAAATTTTTATATTTCTTTAATTGGAATAAAAATTCAATTTTATCATTAACAGTGATATACCTCTATTTGGTTTCAATTAATAAATAAGGAGTAATTAACTCTATCTTTTAAGTCGAAATTAAATGCAAAATTGCTTCTTATTTAAGATAAATTGATAAATCAATATTTTTTGAATGCAAATCAAATGTTTTTATAAACTATAATCCTTATAAAATAATTAATTAGTTCAATTAAGTATGTTTTGATTTCATTCATGAAATAATCCTATTAATAAAATAAAAATAAAAAAGAAACTAATTTTAGTTCAGATAATAAAATTTGTTAATTTAAATAAATTAATAATTGGAAAAATTAATGCAATTTCTACATCAAAAATTAAGAAAATTACAGTAATTAAAAAAAAATGTAATGAAAATGGGATTCGTGCTGAAGATTTAGGATCAAACCCACATTCAAAGGGTGAGCATTTTTCTCGATCTGAAAAAGATTTTTTTGCTAAAATAATAGATAAAAATATTATAATATTTGAAATTAAAAAAATGAATAATGATATATATATAATTAATAGAATTATTTATATTAAAAATAATTAAACTTTTTGATTGGAAGTCAAATATACTAAATATATTATATAAATAATTAGTTTCCTCATCAATAGATAGAAATATAAAGGAATAATCAAACTACATCTACGAAATGTCAATATCATGCTGCTGCTTCAAATCCAAAATGGTGATTATTAGAAAAATGGTTATTAATATGGCGAATTAAACAAATAATTAAAAATATTGTTCCAATTATAACATGAAGACCATGAAATCCAGTTGCTATAAAAAAAGTTGATCCGTAAATTCTATCTGCAATAGTAAATGGTGCTTCAAAATATTCATATGCTTGAAGAATAGTAAAATAAATTCCTAAAATAATAGTAAAAAAAAGCCCTTGATTTATTTGAGAGTGGTTATTTTCTATAATTGCATGATGAGCTCATGTTACAGTAATTCCAGATGTAATTAAAATAATTGTATTTAATAAAGGAATTTGAAATGGGTTAAATGGTGTAATTCTATATGGGGGTCATATAGCTCCAATTTCAATATTAGGGGATAAACTTCTATGAAAAAAAGCTCAAAAAAATGAAATAAAAAAGAAAATTTCAGAAATAATAAATAAGATTATACCTCATCGTAATCCTTTTGTTACTAATATGGTATGTTTACCTTGAAGTGTTCCTTCTCGACAAATATCTCGTCATCATTGATATATAGTTAAAATAATAATTAAGTAACCAATAATAAGTAAATTTAAATTAAAATTATGGAATCATTTTACTATTCCAGAAACTAATGTTAAAACTCCAATTGCTCCAGTTAAAGGTCAAGGTCTATAATCAACTAAATGATATGGATGATTAAAGTGATTTTTCATTAATTAACTTCTCTAGAATATAATGTTCTTAAAATAGCAATTACATAAGATTGAATAATAGCTACAGCTGATTCTAAAATTATTAGTAAAATTTGAATAATAATTAAAATTATAATAAAATAAAAGGGTAGATTAGGTCCTGTTCTTCTTAGTAATGTTATTAATAAATGTCCTGCAATTATATTAGCTGTAAGTCGTACAGCTAAAGTTCCTGGTCGAATAATATTACTAATTGTTTCAATTAACACTATAAAAGGTATTAAAATACCTGGAGTTCCTTGAGGAATTATGTGAATAAATATATGTTGGGTATTATTAATTCAACCATAAAGTATAAATCTTAATCAAAGAGTGAGAGAAATTGATAAAGAAAAAGTTAAATGTCTAGTTCTAGTAAAAATATATGGAAATAAACCTAAAAAATTATTAAATAATACAAAAGTAAATAAAGAAATGAAAATAAAAGTAGATCCATTATAATTATTACTTAAAAGTGTTTTAAATTCTTTATGAAGACTATTTAAAATAAAATTTCAAAAAAAATAATGTCGGTTAGGAATTAATCAAAATGTATAAGGAATAAATATTAATCCAATAAAGGTTCTAATTCAATTAAGGGGGATTAATAAATTAGTTGATGGGTCAAAAATTGAAAAAAGATTACTTATCATTTTCAGAAAAAATTTTTATTTTTATTAAAATATAAAGAATTATTATTTTTATTATTTTTATTAATAAAAATAAAATAATTTATAATATTAAAAATAATAAAAATAATAATAAAGAAAAAAAAACAAAAAATTCAGTTAATTGGTATTATTTGAGGAATAAAAGAATATTATTTAATATAATAATTTAAATTTGACATATTTATGTTATAGGTTTAACTAATTCTTTATTTTCATTAGAAGTAATTGTTAATTTACTATAAAATGGTTTAAGAGACCAGTACTTACTTTCAGTCATCTAATGAAGAATAATTATTAATTCAATTAATAAAATTTTTAATTGAAATTCTTTCAATAACAATAGGTATAAAACTATGGTTTGCCCCACAAATTTCAGAGCATTGTCCATAAAAAATTCCTGGTCGATTAAAGGAGAAATTTGTTTGATTTAAACGTCCTGGATTAGCATCAACTTTAACCCCTAATGAAGGGATTGTTCAAGAATGAATTACATCTGTAGCAGTAACTATAATTCGAATTTGATTATTTATAGGAAGAATAATTCGATTATCAACATCTAATAATCGAAAATTATTTTTATTTATTTCGTTAATTGGAATTATATATGAATCAAATTCAATATTATTAAAATCAGAATATTCATAACTTCAATATCATTGATGACCAATAGATTTTAAAGTAATAAGGGGATTATTAAGTTCATCTAGTAAATAAAGTAAACGTAAAGAAGGAAGTGCAATAAAAATTAAAGTAATAGCAGGTAGAATTGTTCAAATTAATTCAATTATTTGACCTTCTAATAAAAATCGATTAATATATTTATTAAAAAATAAATTTAATATTAAATATCTTACTAAAATAGTAATTATGATTAAAATAATTAAAGTATGATCGTGAAAAAAAATAATTTGTTCTATTAAAGGAGATGCTCTATTTTGTAAATTTAAATTAGATCATGTTGCCATTTCTAAAAAAAGGATATTCCTTTATAAATGGGGTTTAAATCCATTACATATAATCTGCCATATTAGAAGTTTCTTAAAATTGGGAGTTCATTATATGAATGTTCTGCTGGAGGTAAATTTTGGTATCATTCAATTGAAGAGGGTAAATTTAATGAAAATAAAATTGTTCGTTGATTAATTATAGATTCTCAAATAATAATTAATATTAATATAATAGCTAATAGTGAAATATAAGACCCTAAAGAAGAGATAACATTTCATGAAATGTAAGCATCTGGGTAATCTGAATAACGACGAGGTATTCCTGCTAATCCTAAAAAATGTTGAGGAAAAAAAGTTAAATTAACTCCAATAAATATTGTAAAAAATTGAATTTTTAATAAAAATGGATTAAGAGTTAATCCTGTAAATAATGGGTATCAATGAATGAAACCTCCTATAATAGCAAATACTGCCCCTATAGAGAGTACATAGTGAAAATGAGCTACTACATAATAAGTGTCATGTAAAGCTACATCAATTGAAGAATTAGCTAAAATTACTCCTGTTAATCCACCAACAGTAAATAAAAATACAAATCCTAATCTTCATAAAATTGAAGGGCTATAATTAATTTGAGTTCCATGGAAAGTTGCTAATCATCTAAAAATTTTAATACCTGTTGGAACTGCAATAATTATTGTTGCTGAAGTGAAATATGCTCGTGTATCAATATCTATTCCTACTGTAAATATATGATGAGCTCATACTACAAATCCTAGAAGTCCAATTGTTATTATAGCATAAATTATTCCTAAAGACCCAAATGTTTCTTTTTTTCCTCTTTCTTGAGAAATAATATGAGAAATTATACCAAATCCAGGTAAAATTAAAATATAAACTTCTGGGTGTCCAAAAAATCAAAATAAATGTTGATAAAGAATTGGATCTCCTCCTCCAGCGGGGTCAAAGAAAGATGTATTTAAATTTCGATCTGTTAAAAGTATAGTAATTGCACCAGCTAGTACTGGTAAAGATAAAAGAAGTAATAAAGCTGTAATTCCTACAGCTCAAACTAGTAAAGGTATTTGATCAAAAGATAATCCATTAATTCGTATATTAATAATTGTTGTAATAAAATTAATTGCACCTAAAATTGAAGAAATACCAGCTAAGTGTAATGAAAAAATAGCAAGATCTACAGATCTTCCTCCATGAGCAATATTAGATGAAAGTGGGGGGTATACTGTTCATCCTGTTCCTGCTCCATTTTCTACAATTCTTCTTGAAATTAAAAGAGTAAGAGAGGGGGGAAGAAGTCAGAATCTTATATTATTTATTCGTGGAAAAGCTATATCGGGGGCCCCTAGTATTAGGGGGATTAGTCAATTTCCAAATCCTCCAATTATAATTGGTATTACTATAAAAAAAATTATAATGAATGCATGAGCTGTTACAATTGTATTATAAATTTGATCATCTCCAATTAAAGAGCCAGGATTACCTAATTCAGCTCGAATTAATAATCTTAAAGATGTTCCTAATATTCCTGCTCAGATACCAAAAATAAAATATAAAGTACCAATATCTTTATGATTTGTTGAATAAATTCATTTTCGCAAATAAAATAAAATGGCTGAGTTTAAAGCGATAAATTGTAAATTTATTAACAAGAATTAATTCTTTTTTATTAAATAAAAGCTTTATATTCAAAAATGATATAAAATTGCAAATTTTAAGGTATAAAATATTATTAAGGCTTAAAGAATATTTCTTTATAAATAATTTTGAAGATTATTAGTTTTTTTAACTTAAAACCTTATTAAAATTATATATAAAAAAAAGAACTTAAAATTATCCCTAAGATCGAAAATAAAGAAAAAAAATTAATAAAATATATTATTTTATTTTTAATAGTAATTTTTAATCATTTTAATTTTAAATAATTAAATATAAAAGAGGAGTATAAAACACGAATATAAAAAAATAATAAAATTAGTCTTATTATAATTAAAATAAAAGTTAAAAAAAAAAAATTATTTAATAATAATATATTAATAACAATTCATTTAGGAAAAAATCCAATGAATGGAGGTAATCCCCCAATAGATAAAAAATTAATAAAAATGGATAATTTAATTATATAATTGATATTATTAAAAAATAATTGATTAATAAAAAATATGTTAAAAGAGTAAAATAAAAAGAATATAATTCTAATTAAAAATGAATAAAAAATAAAATAAAATATTCATAAATTTTCTCTAATTATTATAGAGGAAATTATTCATCTTAAATTATTGATTGAGGAGAATGCTATTAATTTTCGAAGTGAGGTTTGATTTAAACCTCCAATAGCTCCAATAATGGCGTTTATAATAATAATAATAATTATAAAATTTTTATTAAAATAATATGATAAAAGAATAATTGGGGTAATTTTTTGTCATGTTATTAAAATTAAATTATTAAATCATGAGATTCCCTCAGCGATATGGGGAAATCAAAAATGAAAGGGGGCAGATCCTATTTTTATTAATAAGGAGGAATTAATTATAATTAAAATAAAATTATTTATTTTAAAATTTTTTATTAATATTAATATAAAAATGATATAAAATAATAAATTAATAGAAGCAATTGATTGAACTAGAAAATATTTTAAAGAAGCTTCTGAAGATAATAAATTGTTAGAATTATTAATTAAAGGGATAAAACTTAATAAATTAATTTCTAAGCCAATTCAACAACCAAATCAAGAATTAGAGGAAATAGAAATTAATGTTCTAAAAAATAAAATAAATAGAAAGAATATTTTATTTGAATTTATATTAATTAAAATTTAAAATTAAGAATTATTTCTTTTATTATATAATATATTTATTTTTATATTTTAGTGTAAGATGCACGATAGTTTTTGATATTATCAGGTATAGTTTAATTCTATAAAATATAATAAAGGTAGACATCTACTTAATTTATCCTATCAGAATAATCCTTTAATCAGGCACTTTATTTTTAAAAAAAAGGATTTCCTTTATATTTGAGGTATGAGCCCAAAAGCTTAAATTTAGCTTATTTTTAA